AATTATGATCAAGGATTACTCTATAAATCTCCATTTACTTCAGAGAGTCTTCCTGAAACATTTTTCAAATACAAAAAGTCAGTATCTTCCCACGAATTAGTGAATTAAATAGGATTCACTTTTTTGTAATAGTAACCATAAACAGACGTTTCATTTTCAGAAATGTCATTGTATCAGAAAGTAAACCTAAAATACTTATAAAAAAAGAATGTGGGAGATATAAACAAGATGCAGGGTCGTTTGTCTGCTTGGCTAGTCAAACACGGGCTAGTTCATAGATCTTTGGGCTTCGATTACCAAGGAATAGAGACTTTACAAATTAAGCCCGAAGATTGGCATTCCATTGCTGTCATTTTATATGTATATGGTTACAATTATCTACGTTCTCAATGTGCCTATGACGCAGCGCCAGGAGGGCTGTTATCTAGTGTGTATCATCTTACAAGACTGGAGTATGGTGCGGATCAACCGGAAGAAGTATGCATAAAAGTATTTGCTCCAAGGAGTAATCCTAGAATTCCGTCCGTTTTCTGGGTTTGGAAAAGCGCGGATTTTCAAGAAAGGGAATCTTATGATATGTTGGGAATTTCGTATGATAATCATCCGCGCCTAAAACGTATTTTAATGCCTGAAAGTTGGGTAGGATGGCCCTTACGTAAGGATTATATTGTACCCAATTTTTATGAAATACAAGATGCTTATTGAATTGAATGATAACAAACCAAAATTGACTTCTACAGTATGAGATATCTAAAATTTCTATGTTCTAGATCAAACGGAGTAATTGCATAATGGATGTCCCGTTCATATTCTGGATGGATAAAAAAATAAAAGAAAAATGAACCATTTTTTGAGATTGAGATTCTCAAAAGTTTTTTTGAATGAGCTAAGAGCCATATAGAATGAACTCAAAAGTTCTGTATCCTGAACTTTGTATCGCGCATACTTTAATACTTGAATTATTTATACTTACTTAGACAGGTTCTCTAAAGTCATAGAAGGTATGAGGAAAGGCAAAAATTGGAATCTATAAATCGATTATATTCAAGTTAATCCTATTTTATTTCGACTGGATCTAAGATGAAGCTTATCTTTTTTTATCCTTTAACTCTTCTAGACTCTACTTTCCATTTTTTGTTTGGGGATTTCAATTAACAAATTTAACCTTTTGGAATATATATGAAGTCTTAATATCTATTTTGCATAAGCGGAAACATAATATTATTATGACCAAAAAAAGATAAAAAAAAAAAAATTCTAAACTATCTATCCCCCGTCTATCTAAAAAATAGATGGGGTATTTCGCACGCGAACTAGCGAAAAAACTTACTTAATGTGTCATGATCTCATTAAAATATATCGATCTATCTTCGTCAATTTAGAGTTCTTGTTTTAGAATAAAAAATAGATTCATCAAAAAATGAATCATGTGCCAGGAACCAGATTTGAACTGGTGACACGAGGATTTTCAGTCCTCTGCTCTACCAGCTGAGCTATCCCGACCGTTTACTGGTGCACCATCTCCCCATTTTACGAGATAGGTTGGGTCTGTGTCAATTAGTCAAATGAAAAGTATTACAAAGTCTTATAGAGGTAACGGAATTTCGTGGGTCTTCGAAAAGAAGACCTTTGTATATAATTTTACTTTAAGTTTTAAAAAAGAAAACAAGTAATAAAATAATGTCAAAATTATGGATTTTGAATTACTCAACTGAGTACTACTTGCTCAAATCAAAGATATTTTTTTGTCCATTTATCATATATATCATAAGATTTGTGATAAGAGAAAAACGCTCCCTATTTGAAATTGAAAAAAGGGGAGGAACATAACGACCTTCAAATCAAAACGCTAATGCAAAAAAGGATAACTAGTTAGGGAGTGAAATAAGCTTTTGGGGATAGAGGGACTTGAACCCTCACGATTTTTAAAGTCGACGGATTTTCCTCTTACTATAAATTTCATTGTTGTCAGTATTGACATGTAGAACGGGACTCTATCTTTATTCTCATCCGATTAATAAATTCTTAAAAAGATCTATCAGACTATGGAGCGAGTGCGAGTGTTTTGATGAATCAATATTTTATTTCGATTTCAACTTAGATTTGATCCATAACAATTATTGCTCTTTTTCATTTCATATTCGAAATCTATAATATAGATCACTATTGAATTAATTTATATATATAAATTAATTACTTTAAACTCTATTAAAAATTTGAATAATATAAATAATATCTCTAAAAAACAATACAGAACAGATTCGGGTTGTCATTAAAAATTTCAGTACGTATATTCTTTACCCTTTGTTCTGGGATTGCAATTGAGACAGAAGAAGTCTTATAACAACACAGCACAATTAACCCCATTTGTTAGAACAGCTTCCTTTGAGTCTCTGCACCTATCCTGTTTTATTCGTGCTTTCTGAATCCTTTTTGTCTTTTGAAAAAGGGAGACAAAAAAAGGAGTTGGCTCAGGATTGCCCCTTTTTTAATTCCAGGG